GATATTCCTTGCTCATTATCAGACAATCACTTATTCACAAACCTCGTGTGGGGCTAATAGTTTTCATTCCCCATCTCCTCATGGAAAACCCTTTTCGCTCCGCTTAGCCCTATCCCCTTCTAGAGGTATTTTAGTGATAGGTTCTATAGGAACTGGACGATCCTGTTTGGTCAAATACCTAGCGACAAACTCCTATGTTCCTTTCATTACGGTATTTCCGAACAAGTTCCTGGATGACAAGCCTAAGGGTTATCTTATTGATGATATTGATGATAGTGACGATATTGATGATAGTGACGATATCGATATTGATGATAGTGACGATATTGATGATAGTGATGATGACCTTGATATTGATACGGAGCTGCTAACTATGACGAATGTGCTAACTATGTATATGACGCCGAAAATAGACCGATTTGATATCACCCTTCAATTCAAATTAGCAAAAGCAATGTCTCCTTGCATAATATGGATTCCAAACATTCATGATCTGCATGTGAATGAGTCGAATTACTTATCCCTCGGTCTATTAGAGAACTATCTCTCCAGGGATTGTGAAAGATGTTCCACTGGAAAGATTCTTGTTATTGCTTCGACTCATATTCCCCAAAAAGTGGATCCCGCTCTAATAGCTCCGAATAAATTAAATACATGCATTAAGATACGAAGGCTTCTTCTTCCACAACAACGAAAGCACTTTTTCATTCTTTCATATACTAGGGGATTTCACTTGGAAAAGAAGATGTTCCATACTAACGGATTCGGGTCCATAACCATGGGTTCCAATGCGCGAGATCTTGTAGCACTTATCAATGAGGCCCTATCGATTAGTATTACACAGAAGAAATCCATTATAGAAACTAATACAATTAGATCAGCTCTTCATAGAAAAACTTGGGATTTTCGATCCCAGATAAGATCGGTTCAGGATCATGGGATCCTTTTCTATCAGATAGGAAGGGCTGTTACACAAAATGTACTTCTAAGTAATTGCCCCATAGATCCTATATCTATCTATATGAAGAAGAAATCATGTAAGGGAGGGGATTCTTATTTGTACAAATGGTACTTCGAACTTGGAACGAGCATGAAGAAATTAACGATACTTCTTTATCTTTTGAGTTGTTCTGCCGGATCGGTCGCTCAAGATCTTTGGTCTTCATCCAGACACGATGAAAAAAATTGGATCACTTCTTATGGATTCGTTGAGAATGATTCTGATCTAGTTCATGGCCTATTACTATTATTACTATTAGAAGTAGAAGGCGCTCTGGCTCTGGCGGGATCCTCACGGACAGAAAGATATTGCAGTCAGTTTGATGATAATCGAGTGACATTACTTCTTCGGTCCGAACCAAGGAATCAGTTAGATATGATGCAAAATGGATCTTGTTCTATCGTTGATCAGAGATTTCTATATGAAAAATACGAATCGGAGTTTGAAGAAGGGGAAGGGGCCCTCGATCCGCAACAGATAGAGGAGGATTTCTTCAATCACATAGTTTGGGCTCCTAGAATATGGCGCCCTTGTGGCAATCTATTTGATTGTATCGAAAGGCCCACTGAATTGGGATTTCCCTATTGGACTGGGTCATTTCGGGGCAAATGGATCATTTATCATAAAGAGGATGAGCTTCAAGAGAATGATTCGGAGTTCTTGCAGAGTGGAACCATGCAGTGCCAGACACGAGATAGATCTTCCAAAGAACAAGGCTTTTTTCGAACAAGCCAATTCATTTGGGACCCTGCGGATCCATTCTTTTCCCTATTCAAAGATCAGCCCTCTGTCTCTGTGTTTTCACGTCGAGAATTCTTTGCAGATGAAGAGATGTCAAAGGGGCTTATTGCTTCCCAAACAAATCCTCCTACATCTATATATAAACGCTGGTTCATCAAGAATACGCAAGAAAAGCACTTCGAATTGTTGATTCATCGCCAGAGATGGTTTAGAACCAATAGTTCATTATCTAATGGATCTTTCCGTTCTAATACTCTATCCGAGAGTTATCAGTATTTATCAAATCTGTTCCTATCTAACGGAACGCTATTGGATCAAATGACAAAGACATTGTTGAGAAAGAGATGGCTTTTCCCGGATGAAATGAAACATTTGATTCATGTAACAGGAGAAAGATTCCCGATTCCTTAGCCGTAAAGATATGTGCCCATGAAAAGGGGATTAAGTGGAACAGAATTGGCCGGATGGTAGAGTCGTGGAAACACTTGTTTCTTCCATCTTTTTGGCCTTAGCTCCATGGAACAATATGCTACTGCTGAAACATGGAAGAATTGAAATCTTAGATCACTATGTGTGGATGATATGAACTGCCTAAACAAGAATTCTTGAACGGCGAAAGAGCCTATTACTCGCTACATCAAACAATTTCTACTAATGAAACCATGTAAATCCATCGGAAAATACGCATGTCCGCTGAAATGGTTGTTGCTATCTGCTCCAATAACGAATCATTGGTTTCATTGAATAACTAAAGAAGAT